CGACCACCCCCTACATATTTTATAACCTCTCCCAGAAAAAAACTTGTAATACCCACCCCATTTGGAATTCCATCAATAACTCGTCTATCAAAAAAATAATTTAGTTTAGCTAATCTTCTTACATTACTAATTAAAGATATTCTATAAAAAGAATCTATGTAACCACGATTATATGACCAATCATATATGACATTTATTATTTTCTCTGTTTTGTTAGGAACATTTTTTGAAAATAAATTTAGTAAGGTGAAATTTTGTAAAGATGAATAAACAGGCGTATAGAAAAAAGACGCTATAAATATTCCGAAAAAAGCTATACTGACCGAAAAAGTTGTATTTGTGACAAATTCATACCAATTCCCAGAATTATTAGAATTTGGATGTAAACGGTCTTCTATAGACAGAATTAACAATTTGGATAATATATCCAAATCTAGTCCTTCTAGGTTGAAAGAAATTCCTATAACCCCAATAAACAAAGTAAATAGGACTAATACAAGCATAGAAAATAACATAGTATTTTCCGATTCATAGGGATAGGAAAAAGGGGTGTTGTTAGTTTCAAAATAGGTAATATCAATAAAAGGCCATGTTATGTTTTTTATATTTCTATCAATTCGATATGAATGTGCCTTCTTCCGAAAAAAGGAAGCCCTCCCATTATTATTCATTGTTAATAAAGATAATAAATGCATTTTTTTTTTCACTTCTTTTTCTTTACCCCATAAAGATATTGAATGGAATGAGCTATTTTTTTTTCCATTGTAATTTTGAAAATTAACATTTAAATATCCTTCAAAAACAAGTAAATAGATCCGAAACATATAAAAAGCGGTTAATCCTGCTGTGGAATAAGCTGTTATTGCGAAAATTGGTGAATACAACCAACTATCATTAAGAATTTCATCTTTGGACCAAAAACAGGCAAAGGGTGGAATACCACAAAGAGAAAGTGTACCCACTAAAAAAGCAGTTTTTGTAATTGGCACATGTTTTGTTAAACCGCCCATAAGAACCATATTTTGACTTTTATCTGGAGAATATCCAACAATAGTTTCCATTGAATGAATAATGGATCCGGATCCTAAAAACAATAATGCTTTTGAATAAGCATGAGTAATCAAATGAAATAAAGCGGCTCGATAAGAGCCCATACCTAGAGCTAACATCATATAACCCAATTGAGACATTGTAGAATAGGCCAAACTTCTCTTAATATCCTTTTGAGCAAGAGCTAAAGTAGCTCCTAATACTACTGTTATTATCCCTATGAAAGCTATTCCATTCATTATGGAAGGTATAACTATGAAAAGAGGAAGAAGCCGGGCTACAAGAAAAATTCCCGCCGCAACCATAGTAGCAGCATGGATAAGAGCAGAAATAGGGGTAGGCCCTTCCATAGCATCTGGTAACCATACATGAAGGGGGAATTGGGCGGATTTAGCAACGGAACCGCCAAATAACAGGAAGGCACACAAAGTAACTAATAAAAAATTAACCTCATTATTATAAATTAAGTTATTGAATATTTCAAACAAATCCCGAAATTCCAAACTACCCGTTATCCAATAAAGACCTAAAATTCCCAATAATAAACAAAAATCCCCTACCCGATTAGTTACAAACGCTTTTTGACAAGCATTTGCCGCAATAGGGCGTGTGAACCAAAAACCTATTAATAGATAAGAACACATTCCAACCAATTCCCAAAAAATATAAATTTGTATCAAATTTGAACTAATAACCAATCCCAACATTGAAGTATTAAAAAAACTCATATAAGCAAAAAATCTCAAATATCCTTCATCATGAGACATATAATTGTCACTATAAATAAGAACCTGAATTCCAACAGTAGTGATTAATATTAACATAATAGAGGTAAGTGAATCGATCAAGTAGCCAAACTCTAAAGAAAGATCATTATTTATAGTCCAAGACCATACATATTGATAGATGGAACTGTTATTGATTTGATGAATAGACAGATCCACCGAAAAAATCATAACTATACTTAATAATAAAACACTAGGAAAAGCCCACATACGGCGAATCTTTTTTGTTGCCGTGGGAAAAAGGAGAAGTCCCGCTCCTATTAACATAGGAACTGGAAGTGGAATGAAAGGTATGATCCATGAATATTGATGTGTATATTCCATACAAAAAAAAATTCTTAATTCTTAATGAGTTTTGTTTCTTATTCTCCAATTTTATCTCTTTTGAGAGGGTTCAGTTAATAAAAAAATTAAGATTAAGATGGAAATAGAATTTTCTATTGTTAATTCTTCTGAATTTTTGTCCAATATTTCCAATAGTTCAAAGTACGAAGTGAAAATGGATCAAATGATATGACCAAATTACTAGTGAAAAATCCACTTTTTTTTTTCTTTTTTTTTAATAAAAATTTTTAATTATTATTATACAATAATTTATATACAGAGAGTGAGGATAAATAATTACACCAAAACTCAAAACATTAGTTTATTTTGATATGAATCATAAAAAACAATCCATATGACTCAAAAAAATTCTTATTTTTTTGAGTTTTTGATTCCGAATCATTAATTCGTTTTGGCACTAATTGATTATTTTCCATTCCAATAAAGAGACATCTATCTTTGGAAAAAGTTTGTAAAAAGGGTTATGATATTCAACAGTTTACTTTAGATAGAAAAAAGGAATTAAGATACATGATTTTTTAAAATCATGTATCTTTTAAACGACCAAGTAAGCAGGATAAAGATAAGGGTTGGGTTCTTAAACTTTTTCGATATTATTTTATTCCATGTATAAATACAATACGACGAAAATAGACCAAGATTCAAAAGGATAGTTTTTTTTTGTAAGAATTACATAAAAGATTATTAGGAACAAAAAAAGACTGTGTGATTTTTACATATCCACATTTTTGAAAGAGTAGAATAGTCTAATTTAGAAAAACAAATAGATAAGATAGATATATGGCTAATTAAAAAACAATTCATTTTGAACAATAGATGTCTTTCACATCCAACTATAGCAATGAATAAACTAGTATATTGAATGGCAGCTCCAAAAAAACGCACTTCTATATCAAAAAAAAGGATTCGGAAAACGATTTGGAAGGAGAAGGGATATTGGGCAGCATTGAAAGCTTTTTCGTTAGCGAAATCTCTTTCTACGGGGAACTCAAAAAGTTTTTTTGTGCAACAAATACAAACATTGGAATAATCTGAATTAGCTGGACTCAAAGAATAGTCTAATTTCAAAGAAGAGTTTCGTATATATATTGAAATTTTTTTATGATTATTGGTTTTTTGCTCTTTTATATTTCTTTTTTTTCTAGTTTTTTTTTTAGTTTATATATTTTATAGATATTTTTATACAAACTAATAAGATATAAGTAAGAATTTCTATTTGCTAATGTTTTGAACTGTTCAATATAAAATTGACCCCATTTTGGAATTGGCTTTTTTTTTTTAATTAAAATTCTTTAATTTTCTGTTTCTCAAATGCCATATTTGTTTACTAAATATTCAATTTAGTAAACAAATATGGCATTTGAATCGACTCTTTCAATCTCGACGATTGACTAAAAATCGGTTATTATGATTTCGAGCAAGCCGCTATGGTGAAATCGGTAGACACGCTGCTCTTAGGAAGCAGTGCTAGAGCATCTCGGTTCGAGTCCGAGTAGCGGCATGGCATCTTATTTTCTAAAAGAGTAAGTCCTATAATGAATTCAATTCCCGATTTCCATTCATATAATTAGGAGATCCTTTTTTTTATTCATTTTTTTATATGATATTTTCAACTTTAGAGCATATATTAACTCATATATCGTTTTCAGTCGTATCAATTGTAATTGCAATTCGTTTGATAACCTTATTAGTCAATGAAATCGTAGTACTATACGATTCGTCCGAAAGGGGCATGATAGTAACTTTTTTCTGTATAACAGGATTATTAGTTACTCGTTGGATTTTTTCGGGACATTTACCATTAAGTGATTTATATGAATCAATAATCTTTCTTTCATGGGGTTTTTCCATTTTTCATATAGTTCCGGTTTTTGGTTTTAAAAAGCTTAAAAACGATTTAAGCACAATAATCGCACCAAGTGTTATTTTTACTCAAGGCTTTGCTACTTCGGGGCTTTTAACCGAAATGCATGAATCCGCAATATTAGTACCCGCTCTACAATCGCATTGGTTAATGATGCACGTAAGTATGATGATATTGGGCTATGCAGCTCTTTTATGTGGATCATTATTATCAGTAGCTCTTTTAGTCATTACATTTCGAAAAGTAATAATAAGAAATATTGGTAAGAACAAGAATTTTTTTTTTAATGAGTCATTTTCTTTTGCTGAGATCAAATACATGAACGAAAGAAACAATGTTTTACGAAACACTTCTTTTCCTTCTTATAGAAATTATTACAGGTCTCAATTTATTCAACAATTGGATCGTTGGAGTTATCGTATTATTAGTCTAGGTTTTATCTTTTTAACCATAGGTATTCTTTCGGGAGCAGTATGGGCTAATGAGGCCTGGGGATCATATTGGAATTGGGATCCAAAGGAAACTTGGGCGTTTATTACTTGGACCATATTTGCGATTTATTTACATACTAGAAAAAAGAAAAAATGGGAAGGTGTAAATTCTTCAATAGTGGCCTCTATGGGCTTTCTTATAATTTGGATATGTTATTTTGGGATCAATCTATTAGGAATAGGACTACATAGTTATGGTTCATTTACATCTAATTGAATTAAAGTGAATAAAGGGCCTGATAAATACAAACATATTAAGCATATATATAATATATAAGAAAGTATAAGAAAACTTCGCATAAACCGTCGAGAACCCTTTAAATCAAGTAATGTAGCGATTCAAGGGGTTCTCACAAACACCAAACATATCCGGTTACAATTCCAATTCATTTTTTTTTAAGAGAAGAAAAAAGATTTTTTTTCATTGTACAATGAACACTATTAAAAAAAAATAGGATTTATTGC